ATAAAAATCGTATCGATTCTTATCAAAGAAAGACAGGATTAACCGAGGCTGTTCAAACAGGCATAGGGCAATTAAACGGTATTACCGTAGCAATTGGGGTTATGGATTTTCAGTTTATGGGGGGTAGTATGGGATCCGTAGTCGGTGAGAAAATTACCCGTTTGATTGAATACGCTACTAAAGAATTTCTACCTCTTATTATAGTGTGTGCTTCCGGAGGAGCACGCATGCAAGAAGGAAGTTTGAGCTTGATGCAAATGGCTAAAATATCTTCTGCTTTATATGATTATCAATCAAATAAAAAGTTATTCTATGTACCAATCCTTACATCTCCTACTACTGGTGGGGTGACAGCTAGTTTTGGTATGTTGGGGGATATTATTATTGCCGAACCCAATGCCTACATTGCCTTTGCGGGTAAAAGAGTAATTGAACAAACATTGAATAAAACAGTACCCGAAGGTTCACAAGCGGCTGAGTATTTATTCCAGAAGGGCTTATTCGATCTAATCGTACCACGTAATCCTTTAAAAAGCGTTCTGAGTGAGTTATTTGAACTCCACACTTTCTTTCCTTTGAATCAAAATTAGAACATTAAGTTCAATTATTTTGAGCAAACAAGTAATTAGTATATCGGAATCCAAGTCAAAATTAGACGAATGGGGTTCTTTGTTGACATAAGATCTAATTGTATCAAAGAAGCAAAAGTCACAGAAAATAGAAAATCCGCCCCTTTTTCTATATTCCTGATTATTGATCAAGGTCTCTATCAACAAGATAAAAGAGGAAATTCTTATTTTCGTGAATTAGGCAAATAAAAAAATATCTTCTTCTCGTCATATATAATTAAAATATAGAAAATATAGAATTTTTTATCTTTCTATTACGATAATCCTATTTTGACTAAGAATCCCTGCTGGATGGGATTCTAACAAACCCTTCAATATTCAATATAAATAGAATCTAAATAAATAGAATCTAATTCATTTTTAAGAGAGTTTTTGCTTAGTAAATGAAATTCGAAGACAAGAGCAAAAAAATGAAGAAAAAAATATCTCATCCATATCCTTTCAAATCTTTCATATAGAAAGATGAAAAACTACATTCTATAACTCACTTAGCTAGATACTTATATCTATATTTATTAATATTAGATTAGATAGATTAGATAATAAGTAATAATAATTCCAATTTAATAATAATTCCAATTTAGAATTTTCAAATTCTAATAAGATATCTTTATATCTTCTTTATATTATAAAATAAAATTTTATAAAATAATAAGATATTTTTATTTATTTAGAATTATCAATATCAAATTATAATAAGATATCTTTATACTTTATATATAATAAGATATCTTTATATTATAAAATATAAAATCTAAATAATAATAACAGGTACAAATAGTAAATCGAGGTACCCATTCTATGACAAATCTTACCTTTCCCTCTGTTTTGGTCCCTTTAGTAGGCCTAGTATTTCCGGCAATCGCAATAGCTTCTTTATTTCTTCATATTCAAAAAAACAAAATTGTTTAGAGGCGAGGGCACAAAATCTCATCTATTTTGTTTTTTCAAAACTAACGCTTGTATCATAACACGGATATCCATTTAGCAAAATTTTGTATATTTGGTATATTGGTATATTTGGTATAAGCGGCTTCCGCCGAAAATCTCCCAAAAATGCTATATTCTAGCTATTTTCAAATAGACCCAACTCGGCGGATGGCTGAACTGTAAAGTTGGTCTATCTATATACATGTGGCTATCTTTAGTGAGATCATACGAAGGGTATGTTATTAGTTTAGATCTAACCAATTTAATGAATTACTCCTAAAGGTTCACATCAACCTAGTGCTAGTTGATGCGAGTTACTTCGGAAACAAACGGACTAAAGTCAAATTCATTTGGGGTATTCTCTCAATTCCAAAAAAAGCAACTGGATCAAGTATGAGTTGTCGATCAGAACATATATGGATAGAACCTATAACGGGGGCTCGAAAAACAAGTAATTTCTGCTGGGCTGTTATCCTTTTTTTAGGTTCATTAGGATTCTTGTTGGTTGGAACCTCGAGTTATCTTGGTAGAAATTTGATATCTTTATTTCCGTCTCAGGAAATAGTTTTTTTTCCACAAGGAATTGTGATGTCTTTCTATGGGATCGCGGGTCTTTTTATTAGCTCCTATTTGTGGTGCACAATTTCGTGGAATGTAGGTAGTGGTTATGATCGATTTGATAGAAAAGATGGAATAGTGTGTATCTTTCGTTGGGGATTTCCTGGAAAAAATCGTCGGGTCTTCCTCCGATTTCTTATAAAAGATATTCAGTCCGTCAGAATAGAAGTTAAAGAGGGTATTTTTGCTCGTCGTGTCCTTTATATGGATATCAGAGGCCAGGGAGCCATTCCATTGACTCGTACTGATGAGAATTTTACTCCACGGGAAATGGAACAAAAAGCTGCTGAATTGGCCTATTTCTTGCGTGTACCAATTGAAGTTTTTTAATAAATGAAGCCGAGAAATGAATGCTTTCTCAGCAGGAGAGCAAAAAACGCAAGAATCCTCTTTTTCTATACCATAACTTATAACTTAATTGAGGTTTCTTCAAAACATTCATTCGAGTCAAAGCAGACATATATGGAATAAGTATAAAAAAACTCTTTTGGGGATCTTTTATATGTATCGAAATATACACAACCCAATTCAAAAAGAAACAAATCCAATATCTCATAATCAACCATTTTGAAATAAGGAAATTCCCTCCCTTTTTAATTGTTGTAATTGAGACTTCAGATAGATCATATCTTGTAATTTTTTGAAGCTTCTTTTTATATTTTTTGTGCTCCTTAATGACCAAAAAATTGGATCTCTTATAATAAGAATAAAAAATAACTAGCAAATTTCTGTCGTTTTTTGCCACTCAATTTTCACAATTACATAGAGTCGACGAATTAGATGGGTTCATTAACAATTCACAGACGAAAAAATGGAAAAAAAGAAAGCATTCACTCCTCTTTTATATCTTGCATCTATAGTATTTTTGCCCTGGTGGATTTCTCTCTCATTTCAAAAAAGTATGGAATCTTGGGTTACTTATTGGTGGAATACTAGGCAATCCGAAATTTTTTTGAATGATATTGAAGAAAAGAGTATTCTAGAAAAATTCAGAGAATTGGAGGAACTCCTCTTCTTAGAGGAAATGATCAAGGAATACTCGGAGACACATCTACAAAACCTTCGTATAGGAATTCACAAAGAAACAATCCAATTAATCAAGATACACAACGAGGGTCGTATTCATACAATTTTGCACTTCTCGACAAATATAATCTGTTTCATTATTCTAAGCGTTTATTCTATTTTGGGTAATAAAGAACTTGTTATTCTTAACTCTTGGGTTCAGGAATTCCTATATAACTTAAGTGACACAATAAAAGCTTTTTCTCTTCTTTTATTAACTGATTTATGTATCGGATTTCATTCGCCCCATGGTTGGGAACTACTGATTGGCTTTGTCTACAAGGATTTTGGATTTGTTCATAATGAGCAAATTATATCTGGCCTTGTTTCCACTTTTCCAGTCATTCTAGATACAATTTTAAAATATTGGATTTTCCGTTATTTAAATCGCGTATCTCCGTCACTTGTAGTGATTTATCATTCAATGAATGACTGAAAAATTATCTACCTAATCCAATTAGAATGTTTCTTACTTTGCAGTTGTACATAAGCAAAGCATTGAAAATCGCTTTAGATTTCTACCCATCCCGGGGATTCATCCTATATTCCTATATATTAATCCAGTCAATTTATTCCAGTAAATAACAGAATCGTGGATAGGAAACTCCATTAGTAACCTACCCCAATTTATTGTAGAAATTTTCGGGATCAATGGTTGGACCATGCAAACTAGAAATACTTTTTCTTGGATAAAGGAACAGATTACTCGATCTATTTCCATATCGCTAATGATATATATAATAACTCGTACATCCATTTCAAATGCATATCCCATTTTTGCACAGCAGGGTTATGAAAATCCACGAGAAGCGACTGGACGTATTGTATGCGCCAATTGCCATTTAGCTAATAAACCAGTGGATATTGAGGTACCGCAAACGGTACTTCCCGATACTGTATTTGAAGCAGTTGTTCGAATTCCTTATGATATGCAAGTGAAACAAGTTCTTGCTAGTGGTAAAAAAGGGGGTTTGAATGTGGGGGCGGTTCTTATTTTACCAGAGGGTTTTGAATTAGCGCCCCCCGATCGTATTTCCCCCGAGATAAAAGAAAAGATGGGCAATCTGTCTTTTCAGAGCTATCGCCCCAACAAAAAAAATATTCTTGTCATAGGCCCTGTTCCTGGTCAGAAATATAGTGAAATCACCTTTCCTATTCTTTCCCCCGACCCCGCTACTAAGAAAGACATTCACTTCTTAAAATATCCTATATACGTAGGCGGAAACAGAGGAAGGGGCCAAATTTATCCTGACGGGAGCAAGAGTAACAATACAGTTTATAATGCTACAGCATCAGGTATAGTAAGCAAAATCCTACGAAAAGAAAAGGGGGGATACGAAATAACCATAGCGGAGGATGGACGTCAAGTGGTTGATATTATCCCTCCGGGGCCAGAAATTCTTGTTTCAGAAGGTGAATCTATCAAATTGGATCAACCATTGACAAGTAATCCTAATGTGGGCGGATTTGGTCAGGGAGATGCAGAAATAGTACTTCAAGATCCATTACGTGTACAAGGCCTTTTGTTCTTCTTCGCATCTGTTATTTTGGCACAAGTATTTTTGGTTCTTAAAAAGAAACAGTTCGAGAAGGTTCAATTGTCCGAAATGAATTTCTAGACTCGCGGATTAATCGACATCAAGTTTGTAAAAAGAACCAAATTATTTTTAGTAATTATGATTATCTATAACTATGATAAAAAATGAAATTCTAAAAAGCCTTTCATTTATACTCTTTTTCTACGAGATACCGGGAATT